AAGCCCTTTATCGGATTTGAACCGATGACTTACGCCTTACCATGGCGTTACTCTACCACTGAGTTAAAAGGGCCTGTTTATTCAATTTTAAAAATTAAATAGTTTTTATTATGAGTTTACTACATATATATAGATCTAATATAATAGACATATACATATCTACATATATGCATAAGAGCTCATTATCAACATAGAGTTAAGATATTTTCTTCAATCATGCGATGGGGGGATTCATACCCCGAGCTAAATTCCATAAAAAAAAAAAAAAATGTCTAGCGTTTTTGAATTTTTTGGTTTAGTATGAGATAGTTATAGGCATATCTCATCTGAACGATGAACGAAGAAATTAGTTAAAATTGAATGAAGAAAATAAATTTAATATTATATATTATAATTATATTAAATATTATAAAATATTCTTTATTATCCCTTTTTTCTGTCGGATCAAGCACTACCCAATCCTACTACTATAACTTTAGTTTCATTAATCTGTATTGTAAATTAAAGTTATCTAGATTTATGTATATTAATGTTAAAAATTTCAAAGTAGAAAAGACTCTTTTGATTTTGATCTAGTTATATATCTAGTTATATAATATATTATAATTATATTGTATATTGACAATTCCAAAAAACTTATCATACTATCAGCATAGTATGCTGATGGTCGGGCGGATCTGCCCCCATCGTCTAGCGGTTCAGGACATCTCTCTTTCAAGGAGGCAGCGGGGATTCGACTTCCCCTGGGGGTAGGGTACTACGAAAGGAAGTTGATCATGGATTATAACTAAACCTAGAATTAATTCTTCCTGGGTCGATGCCCGAGCGGTTAATGGGGGCGGACTGTAAATTCGTTGACAATATGTCTACGCTGGTTCAAATCCAGCTCGGCCCAATAATTCGCCGTTCCATTGAATACGATTTAACCAGTTTAATTTGTCCTCCAGAATATAGAAATGCCCTATCCGTCAAAATAAAGATCAACCATTTTTTTGATCTATCCATATATATTTTTTTTTAATTAGTCATTTTTGACAATAAAAAAAAGAACCACCGGTTACTAGTAATTATTGCTATAGTTCATATCCATGTGGATATGATATCAGTATATCATTTTTGTTTCTGTTACAACACGACGAGACGAATAGAATGTTCTTATGAAACCATAAGAATATATATGCCATATGAAACCATAAGAATATGTATGCCATACACCTCGCTGGGATTGTAGTTCAATCGGTCAGAGCACCGCCCTGTCAAGGCGGAAGCTGCGGGTTCGAGCCCCGTCAGTCCCGAACTAGGATCCGATGAATTTATCAATTCATCTCCCACTTTTTACAGAAAAGTGGGACAGGGAGCAAGATCTAAGAATCCTTATTTTTTTTTTTTTCATAAATAATAAATAAAAGACCAAGCAAGGTACCCCTTTTTAGTAAATCTGTTGGAATATTAGATCTTTTAATCCGTCCTTTTTCCATCTCACTTATATTGTTTGGGTCTTAGGTGCGACCTGACCCATTGAATACCGGTCATCTGATACTTCGTCGGATACTTAAATTAATTGTCTGTATTAACTAAGTAGAACGAAGAAGGTAGGTTATAGAAAAGAAAGAATGGAAAAGGACGAAAAATTCAATAGCATTCTATATTGGAATTGGATTAGAAATTTAATTTTTGATTTAGTATGGATAAAAAGTCTTCCTATGTTATACTATTAAATTCTCGACAATTTATTGATTTGATAGATTAGATCTATTGTTATTCATAATATTTTGATCCATTTGGCATCATCAGGATACAATTAACTTATTGAATTTACAGGAATCAAATTTTTCATCTCTATGGGATTAGATCCCGAGTTATTACGAAACAAAAAAAATGAGATTATGGAAGTTAATATTCTCGCATTTATTGCTACTACACTGTTCATTCTAGTTCCTACCGCTTTTTTACTTATCATTTACGTAAAAACAGCCAGTCAAAATAATTAATTTTAATGAAACTAGAATTATTAGTTCTTGTCAATAATTGAAGAAATGATGAGATAGTGTGTAGAAATATAAATATAATATCTATAGTTTTTTCTACACACTATCCAATATTGTATACAGATATAATATAGGTTTATATAATATAAATCAATTTACAATTATGGTAGTGTCTCTAGAGTCCACTCCTCCCCCATACTACGAGCGAAAGGGAAAATGTAAAGACTACCATTAAAGCAGCCCAAGCGAGACTTACTATATCCATGTAAATTATGTCTCCTATCTCTATCAAGGAATGATTCCACTATGATTATTGATCAATAATCATAGTGGAATTAACGGCACAGAGTCAAAATGGGATTCTGATTTAAAACGATTGATGCTTCAAATCCAATGAAGCTAATCGTAACAAATTATCTATTATTGTATTGGATTTCATTTTCGGTAGAAGCGAGCCGTAAGTACAAATACGATACATATACCCTTTCTTTCTTATATCAATAATCAAAGGA